TAAAACGATTGAATTTCCTATTTTTTTTCTTTAAATTTAATACAATATGAAAAAAAATAAAAGAAGGATACTGGAAATAAAAGTATTTTTCCCGTATCCATTCTCCACGACGCGGTCGGAACAAAAATATCGGATACAGTAATACAGTAATATATAAATGTTTGGTACATTAAGCTGCGATCTGATAGATATACATCTAAATAGATAAATCTTACTATAAATCTTATCTAGATAGAAATGAACCTTGATAAAGATAAAAGTCTGTAATCAAAGAAGGGCTCTTATGTTGTGACTTGGAATAAAAGTTTATCTATGGAGGAACGAAATAACTATTTCTTCCTATGGAATATCTAGGAACAATAAGATTGAATTGGAAATATCGACAAATTCTTGCGGAGCCAAAAAAATAAAAAAGAAAAAGGGGTTAACTTGTTCCAATTTTGTCTCTCTATCGAATTTTAATATCAGAATAGCGGATATAGTCATGATTCAATGGGTCAGGTCCACTTAATTTTTCTTTTGTTGATTTATAATCTTTACAATGCATTTGATTAGCAAAACGGAAAAAAGGAAAGTTTGGTGATTCCAGAGACGACTTATCATCCTACTGAATTAGAATTTACTGAAAAAATAAACTCCTATATGTTCAACTTTATACCTATTCACTAAACTCCTATACTCTAATAAATTCTAATTTAGCTAATTTAGTAGGATGATAACCTATTTTTTTATTATACCGCGGGTTACTTTTTACTTTGTTTGTTCTATTTGTTCTATTTAAAATTTCTCAATTCTTGCTTCAAATATGAATACTACGGCTGTAGTTTTATGAAAAAGCCAAAGCCCCTTATCGGATTTGAACCGATGACTTACGCCTTACCATGGCGTTACTCTACCGCTGAGTTAAAAGGGCCCTTTTGATTCAATTACTGAATTAGTAACTCTATGGATAAAACGGATCCATGTACATATATTATATATTTAAGTATATATACATAAGTCCATGCAGTACCTTCATAGTGGCTAGTGGCTTATTCTTGAATAATAAAATTGATTTATCTAGCAAGTCTAGCAATGAATTGTTTCAAAACCGATCAAAAAAAAAATTCGTTTGATTGATACATGTACACCTATCTATTCGACATAGATATAGATTCAAGAAATTTAATCGAAAAATGTGATGACTAGATTCTACTTGTTCCCGAACGAACTTCTTATAGGAATAGAAAAATTTTTCGAGAACTTCTTGATCCCTCTTCTCTTATTTTTTGTTTCTTAATTTCCGTAGTGGGAGCCCCCTTTTCTTTTTATTTTCTGACGCACCACTCCCCGAAAGAATCCTACCTTCCGTATTATTTCTATATATATATCATAGCCCTTATTAATATTATTCTATTTTTATTAATTTCTATTATTAATAAAACTAGGTTAGCGACCTACCAAATTTATTGTAGACATTTTTGGGCTCAATGGTTGGACCATGCAAACTAGAAAGACTTTTTCTTGGATAGAATACTGTTTTCCTATTCATTTTATAAATTATTAATTTGATTCGTTATTGTATATACATATAGAATATATAAAATGAATTATGAATCAAAAATTTGTATGAAATTTTCATTTTAAATGATGAAAAACGGAAAGATGATGGATGTACTTATTGAATCTGTCGACTTTATTGACAATATTAAGAACCTATTCTTACAATGAGTAACGATGTAGGATGTTGGGTAAATATGCCCCCATCGTCTAGTGGTTTAGGACATCTCTCTTTCAAGGAGGCAACGGGGATTCGACTTCCCCTGGGGGTAGGGTACTACACTACAAAGGGAAGTTTTTTATATTATGTATTACGAATAAACCCCCAATGGGCTCTTCTTGGGTCTGGGTCGATGCCCGAGCGGTTAATGGGGACGGACTGTAAATTCGTTGGCAATATGTCTACGCTGGTTCAAATCCAGCTCGGCCCAACAATTCTCCAATATACCCCGAGATGGTATAACCCCCCTGTCCTTCAGAAATATCCGATACGTAGGAATAAGAATAAAAAGAATCAAAATTTTTGCTAGATCCCTTCTTTTTATTTCCCTGGGATTGTAGTTCAATTGGTCAGAGCACCGCCCTGTCAAGGCGGAAGCTGCGGGTTCGAGCCCCGTCAGTCCCGACAGATTCAATAAGTACATCAATCATCTTTCCCTTTTCTGTCAACAAGGGAACAGGAATAAAAATTTCATTCCCGAGGGGGTTATTTTTTCTTTCCCTTTTCGTTTCGCCATTCTCATTAAACAAAAAAAATAGGGGAATTTTAGTTAATTCAACTAGTACTGGTTGGTAGTAGAAAGACATATGTAAATTGGTATAATTGCTGGGAGCACGATAGTCAGTATTCCAAGAGATAATGAATCCGCTTTTTCGATGGAATAGAGGACTCTATGTTTCCCAAGCGCACATACAAAAATGGAATTCCTTTTTTGTACAATACAAAATGAATTTAACAGAA